TTTTACTGCAAATTTATAAGCTGTTTTCCTTCACTCATATAACTATCCAATTTAGTTCATCAACCTAAATGATGAATAAAAAAATGAAGATATCTATTCAATTTATTTCGCCTTATTCCTAAAAACTTAAAAACAAAGGAAGAGGGAAAGGTTTATGTTTCAACGAATCGCACGTAGAGATATGGATAAAACACAGAGAGTTAATGGTATTTCATAACTAATCGATTGAGCAGCAGCTCGTAGACCACCTAAAAAGGAATATTTATTATTTGACCCATATCCTGACATAAGAAGTCCAATGGGAGCAATACTTGAAATGGCAATCCATAAAAAAACACCCATATTTAGATCAGCTAAAACAAAGTGATAGCCAAAAGGAATTACTGAATAGCTTAATAGAGTTGATATGACTGCTATCGATGGTCCGATACTGAATAAACGGGTATCCCCTCTAGATGGAAAAAGATTTTCTTTGAAAAGTAGTTTTGTACCATCCGCTAGAGCCTGAAGCACTCCCAAGGGGCCGGTATATTCAGGTCCAATACGTTGTTGTATCCCTGCGGATATCTCTCTTTCTAACCACACAATTACTAGTATACCTATCGTAATTCCTAATACAAGAGTAAAAATAGGTACAAGCATCCATATAATTCCATAAACCTCATTTAAGGATTCCAATCTGGAAAAAGAATTGATAGCTTGTACTTCTGTTGTATCAATTATCATTTCAACGATCAACTTCTCCCATAATGATATCTACGCTACCTAGTATTGTCATAATATCAGCCAATTTCATCCTTTTAACTAATTGAGGAAGAATTTGCAAATTGATAAAACCCGGCGGGCGAATTTTCCATCTCCAAGGAAAACCGCTCTGATCCCCTATCAGAAAAATTCCCAATTCTCCTTTCGGGGCTTCGACTCTCACATAAAGTTCTTGTTTCGGCAATTCAAAAGTAGGAGAAGTTTTTTTACTAATGAATCGATATTCAAAATCATTCCATTTTTGATCCCTTTTTCTATCAAAACATCGTGTTTCTAAATTTTCATAGGGCCCCCCTGGAATTCCTTCCAGAGCCTGTTGAATAATTTTTATGGATTCCGTCATTTCACCAATTCGGACTAAATAACGAGCTAATGAATCTCCTTCTTTTTGCCACTGGGCTTCCCAATCAAATTCGTCGTAACACTCATAATGATCAACTTTACGAAGATCCCATTGTACTCCGGAAGCTCGTAGTATTGGTCCGGATAAACCCCAATTTATTGCTTCCTCTGCACCAACAATACCTACTCCTTCAACTCGTTCTAAAAAAATAGGATTTCGTGTAATAAGTTTTTGATATTCAGCAACTTCTGTTAAAAAATAATCGCATAAATCCAAACATTTATCTATCCAACCATGAGGTAGATCAGCCGCTACTCCTCCGATACGAAAATAATTATGCATCATTCTCATACCAGTGGCAGCTTCGAATAAATCATATACTAATTCTCTTTCTCTAAAAATATAGAAGAAAGGAGTCTGCGCACCAATATCCGCCATAAAGGGTCCAAGCCATAAGAGATGAGAAGCTATACGACTCAACTCCAACATAATTACTCTGATATAGCTGGCTCTTTTAGGTACTTGAATATTTCCCAACTGTTCTGGCCCATTTACTGTTATTGCTTCTGTGAACATAGTAGCTAAATAATCCCAACGTGTTACATAAGGCAAATATTGTATAATTGTTCTATTTTCCGCAATTTTTTCCATTCCTCTGTGTAAATAACCTAATATTGGTTCACAGTCAATAACATCTTCACCGTCTAGAGTAAGGATGAGTCGAAGAACACCATGCATTGATGGGTGGTGGGGACCCATATTGACTATCATAAGGTCTTTTCTTGTAGCGGGTACATTCATAAAGGTTTCCTCAATTCATTCTTCCATGAATTACTGAAAACGAAAAGAAATTCATCAAAATTCAAGATCTAATAAATCAAATAATAAAAAAAAGACTTTTCAAATTAATCAAATTAAGGAGTTTTTGATTCTCGAATATCCAACCGGTTAATTAATTCTTTATAACGTACTCTATTTTTCTTTGCCAAATAAGACAGCAATCGTTGGCGTTTTCCTAAAATTTTCCGTAAACCTCTCTGAGATGAATAGTCTTTTCTATGCAATTCCAAATGTGAAGTAAGTCTTTGTATCTTATTAGTAAAACGTGCTATTTGAAATTCAACAGATCCCCTATTTTGTTCTTTTTCTTCTTGTGAAATAACAGAGATGAATGAATTTTTTACCATAAAAAGAAATCTCCGCCTTTTAGTTTATTTTAAGATATTTTAATTGATCAGTAATAATAATATAATGTCAGTTCATTTTGAATTTTTATTCGGTATACAAAAAAATCTTTACTTAGTTAAGAATTTAGAAAATTTTGTCAAATAAAATTTATCATTAATTAATCCCCAATTTTTTATACGGCGCTTACAAAAGATAAATTTTTATACCTAAAAGTAAAAAAATTCATTGATTTATTTCCACTCTAATATATGTAATTCAATCATGTATTAGAATGGAAATATAGAGTCTAAAACAATGCATGTGTCCATCCCCCTGTTTTCATATACTAGATCAGATATGTTTTTTGGGGGATATATGAAAAATGCATACTTAACGAGTTTTCAATCGTGGATATAGACGTATCCTTAACATACTAAACCTACTGCCATTATTGGTATCAAACCAATAACGATTCATACAAGCTAAATCCTCCAATCGATAATTGGGCCAAATAAAAAACTTTAATTTCATTAATTGAATTTTATCCCTATCAAAATCTAATATCGATTGATAATTGGGCCAAATAATAAGCTTTAATATTTTAATTAATTGAATTTTATCCCTGTAACTAAAGAATCCCAATATGTTATCAGAATTTTTGCTTTTATCAAAAATACCATATTTGTTTGCGTTCTTCACACAGTTTCTTATGGTATCCTCAATTTTTGAATTGAAAACTATTATATGTGAATTGAAAGAACTTAGAATTCTATACTCTCTACGACGTTTAGAGGATAAAAGCCTTTCAGGAACCAATAACTCCGAATAGCTATCTCTCCATTGGTAGTAGTCCCCGTTTCCGCGAAGGTCTATTTTTCGCTTATGAACGAATAAAGCACTTACGGTTTGATACATAATAAATTTTGTAAATGGATACACTACAGGTCTTACATCTCCCAGAAAATTTCCACGAATTCCTGTTAAAATCATCATTCTATTTATCCCCCTTTTTAGATGAGGATCCCTACGCCCCTTGGGAAATCTAATAGCATCTAGACTTAAAGTTTCCATCTTAATAGAGGATAAAACAACCTCTTTTCGAATTTTTGTCAGTTTAAGAAGGAAACAATACATTCTCATAGTATCAACTAGTAGCTCGTCTAACTGATCATAATTATCATTAATTAAATTCAAATCTGGTAAATAGAACTCATTTTCATCATATAAATCTAATAAATCCTTTAAAGACTCATTCCATTCTAATTGAAAATTGACAAGGGTATATAAAGGCCTGTAATTGGATGTACCTTTTATTTCCCCAGTTTTTTTTTTAATCCCAAATAAGCAACTCTCTTGCCCTTCTTATCTATTTTTAGTATTTGATTAAAAAGAAGTAATCTGGTTGGTAGCGACCAAGGTTTCATTTTGTATGCGCTGTAAAGTTTCTCAAGTTTTGGAAACAAAAGAAGATTGGGTATTTTCTCCAATTCATCATATAATTGACCATTATCAATCCAGGAATCAATATCCATATCGATTTCCTTTAGAGAATCCGGATAGACTTGATTTAGAGGATCAATCTCGACGTCCAGAGGACAAAAATCGATATCTTTCAAATCAAAATATGTTCTTTTAGTTTTCCACCGATTAGTTTTCGACCGAACGGAAATAAATTCTTCTCTTATTTCTCTTATATAATTGTTGAGAGGGATATTCCTTTCGAACAAACTTGCCTTACTATCTGGGTTAGTATTAAATCTATCGGCGTTATAATTTAAGGGTGATCCATAAATATATGAGTCTTTCTTATCTTTATAATTAATATATTTATATGCTAAAATATTATATCTAAGTTGTTTTTTAATATTTTCGTTTTGGTTCGGTAATGGGAGTGCTTCAAAATTATTTTTTTTTTCGTCATGAATTAATCGGTCTTTCCCATCTAAATTACATTTGTTTAATTTTTTATTTTGAACCATATGGCGTTGGTTGATTTGATTTCGCCATTTTTGTGCCCTTAATCTAGACCATCTACTCTTAAAAAGGTCGTATTTATAATGATAAGGACTCCTTAACCAATTTTTCCAAGCATTCCTTTCTGAATCAAATAAACCTAAACCTCGGGCTCCAAAAAAATCTTTTATGTCATTGTTAGGAAACAGAGATGTTCCTTGATATTGAAGGACAGATTTTAACTTATATAAATTAATATTTTGGAGTTGCGATAATTTGTACAATACATAGGCTTGTGACAAGTAGGAAAAAATCTTTAAATTATGATTTATAAATCTAATATTATTAATATTAAATGACTTTTTAATAATTTTTATAATCGAAATAAAAGGAACTGTATTTTTATTTTTTTTTTTAATTCTTTTGTGATTTTCTTCATTATTGTTACTGTATGTATGAATTATCTTTCTTCTCGATTCAAGAAAAAGTTGTGCCTCGACCCTCGGAATATTAATGATACCTAGAAAAATATCTATATATAGCTTTTCAATAAAAAAAAAATTTATAAAACAATAAAATTTGTGGGCTAATAGAACACCCTTTCGCTTTGAGATTTGTAAAAGATTTTTTAATGATTTTCCTTTTTTAGCATTATAACTTACTGGAGTTTCTTTTTTAAATTCTTCTATTTTATTTATGATTGTCTTTGTTCTATTAGTCAGATATCTCATTCTTATTTCTGTGAGTGAAAAATTTGTCCAATCCGTGGGTCGAATATTGATTATAGAATCCTTTTCTTTTTCAGTTGCATTCAATTCATCTTTATATACTTTTGTAAATCCACTTTGATTATTTATATTTAGAATTTCTTTTATTTTTATAAATAGAATGTTTTTGATCAAGAAGTTTTCTGGTATAACTAGAAAAAAATTCTTGTTGAACTTTCTAATTTGTTTTTTGAGTTCTCTCAAGATCGGTTCAATAACTGAAAAAGGTCTTCCATATAGAGCAAAAGGATTGTCGGATTCCAGTCCGAAAACAGTTAAATAAGAAGAATACGTCATTTGCCTTTCATTTTCCTTTTGAATTTGATTTTTATGGCGGAATTTTGGTTTAGATTTGTGCCAAGGTTTTAGACGAAAAGGAAATAGGATCTGTATTTGCAAACCTTCGTTTAACCAGTTGTCCGGAAATTCGTTTTCCGATAGCGGATTCCCCGTAAAGGTGCATTTAACGTGCATTTCTCTATTCCAATCTTTGAAATCCTCTTTCCACTCGGGAAGTTGAAGTAATAGCATACGAATGATATTTTTCACTATTATAAGCGAAGGTACGGAAATATATTTCCTAAAAATCGAGTGAAATATTAAAGTGCAACCTCTTGCTGGTTGAAAGTGCTCAAACTCTGCCATAAGGAGATCCATATCTTCGTCTTCCTCTTTTAGTGTCGTTGCCGCTATTTTATAGTTCTCTTGATTGTTTATTTCTTCTTTCCTTTCCCTAAGTAATTTCTCTATTTTTATTTTCTTTTCGATGCGTTCTTTTTCTTTTTCCTCCTCTATATAATCCGTAATTTTTAATTCGGTGTTTTTGTTTTTAAATATCCACTTTTTAATTTTATTATCAATTTTATTATAAATCTTATAAAAAACACGAATATGGACGGGCAATATTCTGCCCCAAAACAGAGGGGAATGCACGCGTGCTTGAAACAGTCCCCAAGTAACTGTTTTTCGTAGTAGCGGTCGCATGGCGCCTATTATCATGTCTTGAGCAAAGAACGAGGGGTCCTTCGGATACACTCGTAAACTTATTTGCGAAATCTCCTTTTCTTCCGTGTCAGCGACCTCTTTTTCAAAAAACACTATATTTTTATGTTTTGGAAAATAAATGTCATCATATGGATCATGTATACCTAATCTGTATGACCATCGAGGAAGTCGTTTACGTCTTCCTAATTTGTTAGATATTCTACTAGAAAAAGTTATAAATGTGGGATCCTTTTTTATAGCCTGGGCGTTACGAAAACATTCGTTAATAAAGACCCCCATAATCATATTTATGGGACTCCACCTTAGAGCCCGCTTCCTTTTTCTTTGCTTTTTGACGAAAAGTTCGTCGATCGTTTGTTTTATGATTGCGTGTGGAAAATTTTTTTTTATTCTTCCGCGGTTGGGCCCCCTCAATAAAGGATCCATTAATGTAGGAATGTAGGAAAATTCTGTGTTTGTACTTTCCTCAACAAATGTTGCCCTTTTTTTCCATTTTTTATTAAGTTTACGAGGTGTATGGTTCATCACTCGCGACCTGTTATCCAGTTTATCTTGAAAAGGAGGTACAAGGGGTTGGTTAAAAATCATATTATTTATAATATCAATTTGATAGCGTATCTTAGAAATCAGAGATTCGTCCCTATCTAGAGATTCCATTCTTCTTAGAAACTCCTTACTTATGGCAAGCTTTTGTTTTTGATTTTCAATAACCCAACGATCATACAAGTCGTCAGATGTCCACACAGGCATTAGATTTCTTTTCATGATGTCCCTAAAAATTGCCACACTGGGGGGATACGTAAAAGATACTCTTTCTTTTCCGTCACTTAGACAGGGATAAAAAAAATATTGTGACGTTTCCCTTTTTACGGGTTTATTAAAACTCAGGCTTTTAATATACCGAAATGGCCGTGTCCAACGTTTTTGCTTGAAAAAAGTAGTCATAAAAGGCTTTTCCGGCCAGTTTAGATTTGGTCTTCTTATTTTTACAAAAAGTTTTTCATATGGAATGAATTGTGAACGGAAAGGTGGTTTATATCCTATAGGAACAGACAATCCCTCTTCCTTTTTATTTAACTTTTTTTTTACCTTGTGCACGTTTACCACCTCGTTCGGGTCTACCTTGTTTAAAGCACCTTTCCATTTCTTAGAAAAAAGGGGTGACGGCATTCTGCCTAAAGAGTAGATACAGGCAGTAAATATGAGAATACTGAATATTCGAGTTCTCCATTCGAACACAAGGGACTTAATTTCTATCACAAGGTAACGTAATTTTTGATAGTACGGAAAGTTTTTATATTTACTAATATTAATATTTTTCTTCATCCCGACCGATATGGATCCAACGCAGTTGATGAATAAAACTTGACCAATTAACCAACCAACAAAACTACTCAACAAGAACAATATCTTGTTGTTGGATCGAAACATATAAATGGTGATTAATCTGAATAACATTGAACTTGAAAAAAAAAATGGTTGAATAATTGAAAAACGAGA